ATAATTATCTATGAATTTCTAATAGAAATAAAATACATAATTATCTATATAAAATATACAAATAAAAAATATACAAATTTCTAATCTAATAAATAGATTAGGTGAAATATCAATATCAAGAAATCCCAGGATTCAGTATATTATTCATCAACTGCATGTATATTTTCTTTTTAATCATAATCATTTCATTCGCGAGGAGCTGGATGAGAAGAAACTCTCATGTCCGGTTCTGCAGTAGAGATGGAATTGCGAAACAACCATCAACTATAACCCCAAAAGAACCAGATTCCGTAAACAACATAGAGGAAGAATGAAAGGAATATCTTATCGAGGTAATCGTATTTGTTTCGGTAGATATGCTCTTCAGGCACTTGAACCCGCTTGGATTACGTCTAAACAAATAGAAGCAGGGCGCCGGGCAATGACACGAAATGTACGCCGCGGTGGAAAAATATGGGTACGTATCTTTCCCGACAAACCAGTTACCCTAAGACCCTCGGAAACACGTATGGGTTCGGGGAAGGGATCTCCCGAATATTGGGTAGCTGTCGTTAAACCGGGTAGAATGATTTATGAAATGGGCGGGGTAGCAGAAAATATAGCCAGAAAGGCTATTTCAATAGCAGCGTCCAAAATGCCTATACGAACTCAATTCATTATTTTGGGATAGGAATACAAAACTAAAAGAAAAATGCCTTTGTTAGGAAAAATTTCGCAAATTTCTTTTTTTTTTTTTTCTTTTGGACAAACAATATTTCTTTTTTTTGCCCCTTTCCATTGAAATAACAGATTCAAAAAAGAATATGATCCAATCTCAGACCCGTTTGAATGTAGCAGATAATAGCGGAGCTCGAGAATTGATGTGTATTCGAATCATAGGAACTAGTAATCGCCGATACGCTCATATTGGCGACGTTATTATTGCTGTGATCAAGGAAGCAGTCCCCAATTCACCTCTAGAAAGATCCGAAGTGATCAGAGCTGTAATTGTGCGTACTTCTAAAGAACTCAAACGCGACAACGGTATGATAATACGATATGATGACAACGCTGCAGTTGTGATTGACCAAGAAGGAAATCCAAAGGGAACTCGAATTTTTGGTGCAATCGCGCGGGAATTGAGACAGTTAAATTTCACTAAAATAGTTTCATTAGCACCTGAAGTATTATAAGATAAAGAAATAAAGCATTATAAGAGCATTATAAGATGAGATATAAACCATGATTTATAATATTTATATTTGAACGAAATCAATTAAATTAAAATTAATTAGTAGATTGTGTTTCACGCATATACCTTTAATAAAAATGAATATGAATATTTATTAAAAATAAAATAATTAATTCATAAAACGAAAAAAAAAAACGAAAACAAAGTATGTTGATTATATCAAAATTATGAGGCAACAAAAATTTTTGTTTATCATGAGTAGGGACACTATTGCTGACATAATAACCTCTATACGAAATGCGGACATGGATAGAAAAGGAACCATTCGAATAGCATCTACTAACATCACCGAAAACATTATTAAAATACTTTTACGAGAAGGTTTTATTGAAAATGTGAGAAAACATCAGGAAGGCAAAAATTTTTTTTTTGCTTTAACCCTACGCCATAGAAGAAATAGGAAAGGACCATGTAGAACTGGTCTAAATTTAAAACGCATCAGTCGCCCTGGTCTACGAATCTATTCTAACTATCAACAAATTCCGAGAATTTTAGGTGGGATAGGGATTGTAATTCTTTCTACTTCTCGGGGTATAATGACAGACCGAGAGGCTCGACTAGAAGGAATCGGTGGAGAAATCTTGTGTTATATATGGTAATCTTTTTGATATCCAAATTGTATCCGGACTTCCCCTATTTGTGAAAAAAAAAAAAGAAAGAACAGATTTCTAATATCATTCCTCCTACATTAGATTAGCTGATATTTCAAGAGACTTTTAGATAAAAAAAAAAAAAGGATTCAGAAAGGTTTAATTTCTTAATAACTTTCCAATAATATGTTACAGATTCATTTAGATAATGAAGATCTGGTTTTAGGTTATGCTTCAGAAAAGACCCGACGTGGTTTCATCCGTATACCACCAGGAGATAGAGTAAAAATATAAGTAAGTGCTTATGATTCGACCAGAAAACGTCTAATTTATAGACTCCCCAACAAAGATTCGAATGATTAGGTAATTTTTTCAACTTCAACATTCCTTTTTTTTTTATAGGAATTTTATAGGAATACAATTTATGATTTTAAAATTTAACGAAACTTATTTTCTTCACAAAAATATGTATACTCAAAATTAAGGAATGAAAAATATGAAGATAAGGGCTTCCACTCGTAAAATTTGTGAAAAATGTCGACTAATACGTCGACGGGGACGAATTATAATAATTTGCTCCAACCCGAGACATAAACAAAGACAAGGATAATTTTTCTAAGCGTAGACTCTCTAAAGGATCCAATATACAAATAATCTACTTTGACACGAAATGGATAAA